GCATTTTTTATTTGTGAATTGTTAATGAAACCACTTCGTTCCTCGACTCTATCCAATCTGATATTTCCATGAAACATGACTTTCCTAGCAAGGTCTTGAATCCATAGACCTATTCCCCACTTTTAAAATTTAATTAATTGGTTAGTCCTGGGATCTGGAAACAATATTTTTTTTATTTCTTCATTCGAAGCAATTGCATCCTTTCGATGAATCCCCAAACAGGCTACTTCAAGAAATAAATATTTTTAGGATTTCGAGGTAAAAGAACCCCTTTAGATTAATCATTTCTAAAAATTTAGCCGGCTACCTATAGCCCGGGAATAATTGAGGGAAATTTAGGAAAAAAAAATATTGATATGATAAAATCAAAACCGAGTAGCAAAAAAAAAAAGATAAATAGAATAGAATGGTTATAGTTATAAACTATCCAATCTTTTGATCATAAAAAAGGAAAAGAAAGGATAAAAAGAAACATCGATTGACAAAAAAAAAGAATTCTACAGTCTGAACTGCTCGGATATATGTGATGAATCCATACTTAGTATAATTGTTACTAGTAGAAAAAATGGAGTGCATTTCCATATGCATAAAAAAAAGAGTATAGTTTTGTACAACAAAACCACTTTGCTTTTTGTTTTCTGGTTGTTTGTTCCACATACATCTGCTTTTGCTCGAACGAGCGCCCTGAAAAACAAAAACTTAAGTTTAAGTTAAGTTGTTTGTTATATAACAAGAAATCTAATTCATGAGGTCCTTACTCAATGCTGCGAAAGCATTCATTCTTTACTTTAATTTAAATTTATTATTATTTTATTTCAGAATACTTCAATTGGTACGCGCAAAAAATAAGCCAATTCCGCAGCCTTTTGTTCAATTTCTCGTGGAGTCAAATTCTCATCAGTGCGATTCAAGGGAACGGCACCCTGACCTCTGATTTCCATATAAAGTACGCGGCGAGGATAAATACCTTCTTTAACCTCTATTCTAATCGACTGAATATCTCTCATAAGGAATCGAAGGAAGATGCGACGATTTCTTCCAGGGAATCCCCAACGAAAAATACACACTATTCCTTTTTTTCTATCGAATCTATCATAACCACTACCTACATTCCACGAAATTGCGCACCACAAATAGGAGCTAATGAACAGACCTGCGATCCCATAGAAAGACATCACGATCCCTTGTGGGAAAAAAAGGATTTGCTGAGAAGGAAATAAAGATATAAGATTTCTACCAAGGTAACTAGAAGTTCCAACCAATAAGAATCCCAGTGAACCTAAAAAAAGGATACAGGCCCAACATAAATTACTTGTTTTTCGAGACCCCGTTATAAGTTCTATCCATATACGTTCTGATCGACAGTTCATACTAGATCCAGTTGTTTCATTTTATTGGAATTGAGAAAATAACCCAAATGAATTTGACTTTATTTTTTTTGTTCCCGAAGTAACTCTCAGCAACTAGCACTATTATTATGATGTGAACCATTAGGAGTAATTCATCAAATCAGTTAGCTATAAAAAAAATCCCCTTCATATGATCCCACTATGGATATCTACATACATATGGATACTTTTACTTTCCATTTGATACACCCGCTGGCCCATTTTTAAATAGATAATATAAAATGCATTTATCCATATCATATATAATGTCATCATGTTTCCACTTGCATAATAGCTCTTTCATTTGTGTTCGGAAGAATACACATGTTGTACCCTATGTCCACTAAATAAATGGGTATCCGTATTATGATCATCAAAGTCTTGGAAAAAATGGATGAGGTTGGGTCTCATTGAATCTATACAATCTTGTTTTTTTGAACATGAATAAATAGAGAAGCCATTGCAATTGCCGGAAATACTAGACCCACTAAAGGAACAAAAAAAAGCAGGTAAGTTGAAAGTTGTCATAGAATGGATACCTCGATTTAATATTTGTACCTGTTATAAAGATATCTTATGATAAGTATATCTATTATCAGTATATAATAATAGGTCTAGGTACAAGAAATGTAGAACTAAATCAGTGTACCTATTCACCTTTATATATATTAATTATTATTGTTCTCTTATACTTCTAATAAATACCAAAAAAGTTTCTTAGAAATTATCAATATCAATAGAAAAAGAAATGCAAGATTTCTATTCTATATTTGAATTATTCCATATTTAGAATACGTAAGTAAGGGAACATTCATTTTTTTTAGGGTAAGAATTACTCTTTTTTCCTATTGATAGAGTCTTTCCCGATTACTAATCATGAATTATATTATATATAGGTAGAAAAAAAAGGATTCGGAGGAAATAAAAAAAAAAGTGATTATTAACAACTTCTGATCCGTTATACAATAAGATCGTATGACCTCTAGTAAAACTCCATGCTTTTTTTATTACTATAAACTAAATAATTAATTGCGCACCTCAAAAAAAAAAAAAACGGAATTAAATGATCTATTTGATTTCGTTTTTATTCAAGTGAAAGAAACCGTGAAGAT